AGTAGTTATTTGTCCTGCTGATCTTGGGTGAACTGATGCTCCAAGACCAAGAGTTTTCACAGCCAAAGCTATTGAAGCTGCTCCCTCCCATGAATCACAGCTTTCTGGACGCACTGCTTGAACACCATGGAGCAAGATAGAGAACTCCTATCCCAGTTGATCGAGCTGAACCCACCCACCGCCTGTGCAAGAGCAAGAGCGTCAAGCTTGGCATGAAAGGCAGTGACGTCAGAAACCTATTTTGAAAAGGTTACCAGACTTGGGGTTAGCTACACGGAGCATCTCTTTCTTACCCTTCGGGTGGTCACAGGGAAGCTCTCTAATAGATCACTTAAGACAAAGGGAATTAACTACAGCACAGGACTTAAACTTCATAATACTTCCCATTTTCAGGAAGAAGAGCATAATGAACCCGGCAACTCTTGGATAAGATAAGACTCGCAAGCGGATACCTTCGTTCGGTCATTTAGCACGAACTTCACTGCCGGTACAGGAATGCTTTCTATTTGGGTAATGAAGACAATGCACGCAGGGATCTTTTTAGCCAAATGATATACCTCTATAAGGATCAAGTGGCTTCAGGAGCTCTAGTGAATTCCCAGCAAGTTATCCCATATAAAATAATCATTAACATTGGCTGGGCCATCTTTCCAAGTTGTAAAACTTCAGTTAGATGCTTACTCTTCGCCCTGTGCCTCTAGAGCTGCTGCCGGTGGTATAGTCTGAGATTGCCGTGGAGATCAAAGGATCTATGTATAACCTTGGTTCAAGGTCTGCCTTATGTGCAGAATTATGGGCAGGGACTGAAACAGCTTTGGGAGCTAGGCTACCAAGAAAAGAGGTGTTTCAACAGCCTTTAATACAATACTTGATTTTGGTTTGATTGCAGCAATGCAAGACAAACAATTGCTTTGGACCTTTCTTCCATTCTTTGTATTTCCTTATTCAGTCTTACATAGAGAAGGAAAGGGGTAGTGAGTGGTCTATAACAATAAAAGCGTCGGAAAAGGGGATGTGACCATGAAGAGGTTGGGCTGGTTTTAAGCTGCCCTTAGACCGATTCTCTCTTTCGGTAGCAGACACCGAGGCTAGGAAACCTTATTCGATACGATAGGACAGGTAAACAAAGCAAGGCCTGGGTCGAGAGCCAATTTCATATTCTCCGGTTCCATTCCTGATCGAACTCCCTTCCTGTCATCGTATCTTGTGTAAGAATCGCTTTCAGGCTTCTTATCGCTTTCCCATCAGTGGCTGTTTTGTATCCCGTCCCTACCGATAGTAACTGATCAACTTACTGTTGGAGTTCTTAAGCATATCTTTTTCCATTATTAGTTCTATCTTCCGAGTGGACTAAGGCATCAATCTGAACTATAAGCCCTATCGCTTGGTAATAAATGCTTCCCTAGCAGCTTGCCGGAGAAAAACGAAGCCTTAGAAATTGTAAATGAATCCCTAAAAGCGGATAAAGGCTTAAACCTATTCATCTATCCTATCCATCCCTCGCTTGACTCTTCTCGGAAAAGGTTCTCGTTCCCATGAATCTGGATCTGCCTCCTGGCATTGATAGCGATTGATCGAATTCCTACTCTGAGAAGCTTTTCCGTTTTCCTTTCTCTCCAAGAATTTCAATAGGAGAAGATGCTGGTCTAGCTTTTACTTCGGCGCCTACTTCCTTACTTCTCCTTGCTACTCCTTGAGTACTCTGACTCGGCGGCAGACTTTCCTATTACGTTACGTCATCTGGTTTTCTATGACAATGGGAAGTGGACTCAGGGGCTGGCTCTACGACTAACCTCCTAACCAATCTGTCACATCATAGAAGGATGCCTAGCTGAGACAACGCTTGTGCACGACTCACTCACCGAGCTTTCCATTAATCTTGCGTGGCAGCAATAAGCGGAGCGACGAGATTGAATTTCATTTCTTTTTTCATCATAAAATCCGTAATTCGAACGAAGTCTGTGTGACCGGCTGAGTTGGATTCCTCTCGTCGAACTGGGACATTTCCCGAGATTAGAACTCCCCAGTCCTTAGATTCGGGAATAAGGAAATTCGATGATACACGACGATATAAAAAAAAAATGACTACTCAACAAATTAATGCAAAATAGATTCTAGAATTTTGAAGTGCAGATTTGCAGTCCAATTAGTCTATTTCGTTTCGAGAAAAAAGCCGATGTTGATACCTTTTTGATCTTTTTTTCCAGTCCTTGGTACAATACAAATCTTGTTGCGAAGCACACTTCGCGATCATATGATACGGGCAAAGCAAAGAATGCGGTGGTACAAAGACGAAGCGGAGGAGACTTTCGACCAAACAAAACCTCTTGGTTTACTAGTTGGCAGCATGGATTGCTATTCGTTCGACTACCACTAGTCTGCTTAAGTTGACGGATAAGACGGATGACTATCGGCATTGCTGTCGTCATGACACAGCCTCTTTCACTTCTCGTAGAAGAAGGATGGAATAAAAAATGGTTGAATGAACCAGCCTAAGTGGGTTCAATTCTAAAGGATAATCATAGTCTTTGTTGCCTCGGTTGTCTACCGCTCCTTGGGTTGCTAGATTGGGCAGTAAAAAAGGAGTTATCCAGGAGTATGGGTGGTCCGTTTTTGCATCAGTTACCTTGGTTCGTAAGTACCCCTATTTCTATCTATACCTCGTACCCTTTCTTGTAGTAGTCAGTCTACGTTCTAATCCCTTTTGAAAGAGCTAGAGGAAGTAATGGGATATTTTAAGCCCACGCTTAATCCTTTAACCCTTTTGCTATTGTGCTCAGTCCCTTTTGCAAACTCTGTATGTAATGTATCCTGTCTCCACAAGCCTATAGCCCTCGTGCGAGCAAGCAAACCCAGCCAGTAGGAGTTTTAGCGCTAGAGGAAGGCGATGAGTCAGGAAGAAAGGAAGTCCCAAGTAAGAAAGTTGATATAAAAAGTAAGCGTGATAGAAAGCTGGCCCAGGTGAGATCGTATCCCTTTTGATAGAGGTTCTTAATCCCCCGGGATATCTCCTAAGGAAGGAAGAATGAGAATCATTTCAGTCCACTGGTTCTAGCTCTGTAGCTGTAGTAGTAAGCCTGTCAGGAAGGTTCTATTAAGCAAACCTGTAAGTTAGTGATTCAAAGTCTAGCCCTGGTGCTGGTGTATGAGATATTTCATTTTCAGTGATCGCTGACTAAGAATCCGGTCCCGAAGGGGGATTAGAGACAAAGGCAATGAGGAGCCGAAGACAGCCTTGTAGGAGGCCAAGCTGCAAAGAGCGCTCGAGGAGACCAGCTAATAACTCGTGCGAGTAAGTCAGGTTGGAAAAAAGGTTCTAGCGTTTAAATAGTTTCCTCTTCCGCTTCTTCCGTATCTGTTTATGCTTGCCTTCCTTATCCATTTTGCCAACCAAAAGTCTAGTGAACTGCCTGGAAGGTTTATAGCCCGTACTCCCCTTATACATCTATAAGAAAGTAATATTCGCTATAGCCCTATCTCTTCTCTTCTCCACAGGCACTCAATCCCTATTTGAGACAGCAAGACTGACCTATTATTTATAGGCACTTCCCGATATCAAGAGGTTCTTACTTACCTTTGACCAGTAAGACACGAATGATCTACTCATCAAGGGATGTGATGGCCCATCAGGATCTTACGCGACGAGTGGATCATCCCTATACTTAACTCAGCCCTGTGCTATACTCGAGAGTAGGTGGAAACATTAACGTATCTATCTTTTCGCTCCCCTCCTGCCTATCCCTATGGATTTGAATCCAGAAGCAAGGGCACCACTTCGCATATCTATTTCGATTTCCTATTTTGATAGATAATGGAAGAATTCAAATAAGCAAAACTATTGGTTCTATTCTCGTGCAGGGTCGCCGATACTCGTCGGTACCCTCTTGTCCTGGAGCCGGTGGAAAAGGGTGGAATTTCCTAATCCCGTGTCCAAGTTAGTCTACCGAAATCTGACCATGGCTAAACAGGGCTTTTATCTTGAGCTGCTTCAGCATACTACTACGATCAAGGCGGAAAGTCCAGTGCTTATTGATCAAAGAAGAAGCGATAGGGGTCTTCTGTAAAGAGACCAAAAAGTAAAGGGTCTTGGGACCTACCTAATGGTGAAGTTATGGCATTCTCTTTTACCTCAAGCGATAGTTGTTTATCCGCATTGGAAAACCATCGAGATACAAGCGGTCAAAGCAGAAAGGGTTCTCGCTTCTCCGTCTGGAAGGACACCAAATGGACCAAATCCTATCGATCTTTCCTTACGACTCGACTTAGGCTCAAGGCCACAGAGGGCTAAAGGCAGTATCTTTAGTCTACCCAACTCCCTTGCTGCCTATTTCCTTTTATACGGTCATTCCGTGGGGCCACAAGCACACCATCAATTGCATTATCCCCGGTACCACACATCACTCCACCTACTATCCTTCAAAGCTAAGTTTTTTATTCCCACTAAATGTTATATGGTGATGGGAGGTATTTCTCAAATGAGATATAAAAGGCGAGGGATTGCTGGGTCCCTGAATAAGCTGAATGATTGATAGCCTTTTCAGTTCGTGAGATTACGTAAGACATATTTAGAACCATCTCTGATTCACGCATTCACCCGGGTAGGGGATTTCCAAAGATCTCTAGCTCTTAAATCACTTGACTAAAAATCAAACTTAATATATGATTTTGATTCATGCACGGATGCGTCACCCCTTCGAAAAAGTACCAAAGGCCTAGGCGAGATTCGATTTAGTTAAAGAAAACGGACCTTGTCCACGTCTAACGGCGGTACCCGCAGATCCTCTTGTTTCTTTCCAAATGGACTAAACATTCTTTTTTGTCACTTTGTTCCAGGATCGGGTCGAGCAAACAGGGATCGAAAGCTGGGCTCTTCCTAACCGTTTCTACACTGTGTATAGGGAAAGAAAGAGGGGAGGTAAAGGCTACTTTCAGACAAGACTATAGGAAAAAGGAATAGGTAACTTGTTCATGAAGTGATATACCGAAATCGTCGTTTAACTACTCCGCAAGGGTATCACATTCGTACAAACAAGGCTTAATCCACCTTCAAATGCGGATTTAGATATAAGAGAACGAGCTTTAGGACGGACTTCAAACAGAGAAATAGTGTAAAACCAATACATGGGGGGTAGCGACAGCTTATTAAAAACACAGGACTCCGCTAAGCGGTTCCGATGAATAGAAGGCGAAGCACTATTGCTATAAGGTTGCAATTCCTATACGTGAAACACTGGTTTGATCTTTTTGTTATTGGTGCATGAATCATTCAAACCATAAGGTTTCAGTGAATTGTACAGGATCGGGTACTGATTCGATTCTATTTGAATCGATAAGTTAAGCACGAAATTGAGTCTTTTTCCTTTTTTTATTCTAAAGCCGTTGAATTGAAGTACTTCTGCTTCAACGGGCCTCTATCTTTTTTTCCCTTCGACTTCGGCTATGACCCCAAAGTCTACTATGGAAATTCTTCGGGAAGAGAGGTGCTTTGTATCAAAGACAATTCCTGGTCCAGGCGAGGGAAAAGTTTGGGTATCTTTTATTGAATATGCCTCGAATAGATAGCGAGCCAAGAGACGCCATGCAGTGCTAGTTTTGAAGAGAGGAGGGCACGCTCAAGCTCTTTTGATCGGTTACCGACGACGGGTTTGGGGTTAGTTTCCAAGTATCTATCTAAGAGTTTAGACGATAGTTTTATCGGGTAGCCCATTTTCACTAGGCGCGAGAGAGCTTTCTCTTTTTTAGTCTGACTTGTTAAAAAAGTGGATTAGTCCGATCTGGCAGAAGTCTTTGAAGTCGTCCGCATAATGAACATAGCAGATGCAGAAACGGAAGGCGCAAAAGAACTAAGGTATCTAACTAAGTGCGTGAGCACATCTTCTTTCTTGCTCAAAAGAACAGCCGGGGCGTTGGATCACTCGCAAACAAAGCCTTAAGTTAGGAATGTAACTCCTTTCCGGCCAATTGAGGAAGGTTGTGAATCCGACTAACCAATCCCTTCTAAGATCATAGCAAATAGGAAACATCAATTGCTCGTGGCAATGACTCATTTTTTTCTAAAGTAGTAACTTAACTCAGTTGGTAGAGCTCTCATACGTTAACCACTAATTAAATCACATAAAGGATAGGTTATGCACCCTTCTCGTTAGTGCGGCAGACGAAACTTCTTGTCACCTTCTTTAAGCCTTTCCTTCCGCTTCCATCGATAAATATAGATAAGCTTGGAGAAGCGATTAAGGTGTTTCCACTCTTAGGTTGTTCAATATGCGAAGACCGTGTCAATCACTACACCAGTGATACGAAAAGCAAGCATTCTTCTCCAGCTGACGTACCGACGCCTCACTACTACTTAATTAGTGAAAGATACGTTGGGATGTTTTCAATTCTCCATCAAGAGGCGGGCAACTATCTCATTTGACACTCACTAGACTGTGGATCGCCTTCTATCTCTCTCATGGGACTATTTCCATCTCCTTTACATGCAGCCCCATATTAACAATTAGCCTGGTAGAAAACCATTGCACTAACAAATGGTAAAAAGCAGTCCTTTTTCAAAACTTTCTTTCCTGGGAAAAGCACACAATTTATTTTTGGTTCAGGTTTCGGCTTCGCCTCGTGGCTTTTCGTGAGACTTCCTCTTTTATTCCTGGAATCCCAGTCCTCGTTACTCTCCTTTACAATTGCGTATAAAGAAAGTGCTCACTCATTTTCTGTTTGTTTTCATGTGCGCATACACTCAGGCTAATTTAGTAAGTGTGAAGTGGAAGGGCGAGTACGGGTGAAAGCCCACTACCTTCCGGATAAAAGATATGCTCGATTTATAGATAGCTTTGCTTCACTATATAGCGTGGGACGAATTGATAAGCTCTGAATGCAGGAAGGGAAACCTTAGAGCTTTCTTCGCTTATCTTCCCAAGCAGACCATATGATTCTCATTATTCTATTTCTCTTTCTTTCCAACCAGCATTCCCGCTTATTCTGATTGGAGTGATGATTGGTGGAATATTGCACAGAGGGCATGTCAGGATCATTTCATTCCCCTGCGGCTATTGTTACTTTCGAATTTCATTGACAATTGGAAAGGACAGCGCTTTCTTGGTCGGGCATTTCACTGGATCTTAGGAGAAAAACTAAGGAGTTCAGACAGGCATGAGAAGCTCACAGATCTTTCTTCCCATCCCGACCTGTATCACTTTACTTTTAGATTGGCAAACTAATACCAGGTTGATGACTTCACTTCTCTTGGGAACTTGCTTCTTCCTTCACCGAAGTTAGTAGTTCGCTTTTATGGGCAAGGTGCCATACCGGGAATCCAGTCAAATGGGCCAAAGCAATCCAAGGCAGAAGGCCCGTTTTAAATAACTAATCTCGTGACTTTTGCTACCGGGGGTAGGAAGGAAGCAGTGAGATCCAGGGAGAACAAGCAAGACCAAGAACAAGAATGAATGCTAGAGCATATGCAAACCCTATATTATTGTGATGGCAGCCCGGTCAACCGCACGCTGGAAGCGGATGGCATTCCCAATACAAGCCTGCAGATCCCTGGACTCTATTTAAACATTGGGAAGTCCTTGACAAGAATGCTACATTAAGCACTTGCCACACTGACATATTGATGAGCAAGCCCAGAGCCCGAATCCGGATGCATGCTTAAGTGCTCGGAGGGCAGAGCCTGGGCCCCGATCGAGCCAATATGTCGATCGATAACGTTTAAGCTCCTTGTCCCCAAGATCTTCCATATATTAAGACTAGTTCGATCTGCCTTAGATAAACATATTCAAATAAAAAGGTGAAATAACATATTTAGGTATTTGCGGGCATTGTGAATCAACTAATCTATCTAGAAGTTAGTCAATATGTGTTCATGAGTGATTATGCTGTAGGTGCTTCCCCTCTGTCGAGGCTGGTATGTATAAATGGAGTATTGACCTTAACTTTGAGTGTGGGTTCCGGTTTTGAGTGAATGGACTGATTGCATTGTTGTTAAGAGTGGGCTGGCCTGCTTGAAACACCAATGTGCTATAGATACAAGTACCCTTCCCTTGGGGATCGATTAACGGATTACTCAGTATCGGATGGGTGAAAGCCTTATCCATCACCTTTAAGCTCCTTGTCTTTAAATAAATCAATAACCTAGATCGGTCTCAATAGCACTGCAGGGCATTTATCTCCCCTACTATATGGGTCTACCCACCTGGGCATTGTCCACTTGACCAACCATCATGGCTATATAATCTATTTTCACAAATAAGATAAGTAAATAACTCGAGTCTCCCTCTGGGGGGTTGTTACGCGACCTATTCCAGACAAGGAGTCCGAGCCAGGAAGAAAACCGGGGAATCCAGATTCCATAAATGGTCAGGATAGCTCAGTTGGTATAGGAGGAAGAAGAGCTGAGAAGAACCGGAGTGGTTGTTCTACTTTCATAGGCTTCATGGGCCACAGCTCAGAGATTCAAGCAAGTAGTTCCTTGAAAGATAAGAAGCTAGCTGTTTTCTTCGAGGAAGTAACCGAGCAATCGAGCGAAGCGATCAAGCTGTTTCCTTTTCCGATCCGATAAAAGAAGAAAGCAAGCCTAGGAAGCTGGGCCAGGTCTTATTACTTCTCGGATAGCTAGGAGAAAGAATCACACTCGGATTGGGTGCCAGTTAGGAATCTCCCTCGGTTAGCAAGGGCAAAGGGTTAGGGCTTGGTAGGAATTCCCTATAATAGGAAGAATTCAATCAATTCAAGTTGGCGACCTTTCGAGATCAAGTCAGCTGGTTATAAACCGGAAGTAGGCACTCTGGATTCTCTGGTTTGATTCCAGGTGGCAGGGGTTTGGCAAGAAGCAGGAAGGATACCGGGGAAGCAAGCCTTAGAAAATAGACTAAGATAGGTCGGAGCAAGAACTAGGGATGGTTATCCAAACATGGAAGGTTGGACTACCTCTATTGACAACAGGAGGAGATGAATGACCTTATGCTGAACGACATGCTGGTTCATTCGATTAGCGAGCAGTGGGAATAGAAGAATCTCGTTTTTTCTGCGCTTTCAGAAAGTCATAGTTAGTGTAGTTTTTCATAAAGTCATATGAAGTGTACTTTTTAGTAGTCTTTATGTCACGAGCTGGAATCGAACCAGCGCTTTCCGGATTCTAGTCCGGATAGATACCTATCTGATCGCTACTTTTTTTGCGCAGTTCGAGAGGCAACCTCTCTACATCTGCGGGCAGGCCGGTAGGCCAGCCTGAAATCATTAAACACCTATCTATTCCATTTTAAAATAAAAACACCCACAAGCAAGAACAGAACGAGGGAAATAGAAAAGAAAAAAGGCATAGGAAGATGGAGCGTGTTTTCTAAGGGGCTTTGAATGACTAGAGCAGTGGCTTCGTCCGCTTTTGCAGCGGCTTGGTGATAAATATTTTCCGCTTCTAAAAAATGCGCTTTTGCATCATCAAACGCCTTTTTTGCCAATATTGCTTGTTCTCTTAAGAGATTAGCTTCATTTAGTTTTTCCGCTGCATTCTGGATTCGTTGGACTTCTTGTATATGAGCAACGGCCTGAATGAACCTCTCACAATCGTATTTATTTTTGATTAAATCCAGACAGAGATCAGCTGGTCCCTTCTCGCCCATTTTTCTAAATAGGAAATCCACCACTATATCCTTATGTACTTTTGTAAATGAAGTTCCTAATAACGAATGCACTATTTTGATTATTTGTACTTCACAATCAGCGGGATTTTCGGAAGGTACTTGCTTAAAAACACTTAGATTTTCCGTGAATAGAACTCGATTCAAAAAAGTAAACATTCCTTATCTTTTCCAGGTTTCCTCCTATTCCTATTGATCATATGAAAAAATCTATTTTGTAAAAATAGAATGGGTTGTGCGCTAGACTGATTCAAGACTGTTGCTTTTACAAAACTTCCCTCTTGACCATAGCTCTAACTGAGTAAAATTCCACAATTTCTAAGAACGATATGCTTTTTTTGCATTTTCCACTGTGAAAGCTTCTCTCAATCCCTCCCTAGTCCTTTCTTTCCTGGGCACAGGCTTACCTGGTTGACCGCCCAGCCCACATTCATTCATTGTTCGTTCTGAGGTGGATTCGAACCACAGCAAGCGCAGCAAGGATTTGGAGTCCAACGCGCTAAACTAAAGAGGATTTTCAGTCCTCTGCTCTACCAGCCAGAACCTAGAAGGACACTGAACACCCGATTTGACACAGCTAGACTGGAAACACTGCTTGTCAAGAGCACAGACCCCAGTATAGAATACTTTTTGAGTATGTTGGTAAGGTCCGGTCATCCGCTTCTGTGCTTGCACTTCTGCGTAACTAGGGGTGCAAGTCCAGTACAGCGTACTTTCATAATGGAATCAAAAGCGTCGTCCGGATATACATGAAAAATGTCTATATACGAGATTTCTTACACAGAATGTTGTTCTTTCAACATGATTCCTCAACAATTGAGTCATTGTAACTGACTCTCCGTTCTCTCCGTTCCACTTTGGTTTTCGAGTAATAATTACCATGATGAATTTATCTTACTGCTTGGTTCCGCATTGGATTTAGCCAACTTTTGTTTAGAAAGTGGTGTCACGACCGTGGGGATCAAATGGATGGTTCAGGAAAGTCTAGTGAAGCGGCACGGTCTAATCATATAGATGACCATAGTGGTATGGTTCCATAGAAAACTACTGGAGGCCATTACCGCCACCGAAATGGTTTCCATGCTCCGTTGGATGATTTTCCGATATCGCAGTATCAAGCTAGAACGGTTTCAATTTGTAGGACGGGAAAGAAACCTCATCCTTTGGTGCACACTAACCGATGAAGCTCAACCCTCTCTCGAACTGAGCTATTTAAGCTTTTTAGAACAAAAAGTGCGAGTAGTTCAGTGAAAAAACGGTCAAGCTTTCTTCCATCCTTCCTAGCTCCTCGAGCTTGCACCCGTCTCGCGCATCACTGCTTACTTGTGATCTAGATCTGCATCCTGATAAGGTGCATCCCGTTAAATGATCTTATGTAAAACTTATCACCACAGATAATAAACAGGGCAGAGTTTTGAAAAGTACAACTCGATCTTTCACCTCAGCTTATGGTGGTTACTTTACCTATTTAGGAAGTATGGCCTATATGTCATCATACCTTGTCGGATCATAACCATCCTCATCTTGTCAAGTTTATATGGCTAAAACAGTAGGCGGGTGACCCTGACGATTGCACCAAGACTGGTATCAGAGTCCCTCGGTAATCTCAATCATAGAGGCCAAAGTTGCTAATGTATCTGCAAAACCTTGAAGAGCTATAGGAAGTAGCAAGGAATCCCACATGAACTGGAAGCTAGATAAGCACCATCGTGGGTTTTGCTTCCATCGAAGACTCCCAAAGGTGCTATGAAATAGGCGAATTGGTCCCCCTAAACGACGAGTTCCAAAATCCCACCGAGTTATATGCTGTCTGATTGCTCGTTATGCATGTGAGAGAGTAAGAAGAAAGTACCATAGCTATCCCCTCTTTGGTCCCTTTCTTCCTCCGAGCGAACCACAGAGCACACCACCAAGATGAATAAATTGATCTGAAGACCAGCTAGCAATGGACATCAGCGAAGCAGCGCCTATTGTCGTCCGTCGTTTTTCTACTCGCTGCTCACGTTTTAGCTTTCCCTCTCTCTTGTATTGCTATTTTGTCGGTCGATTGTCAGATTGAATTTGTTGTATATTGCATCTGTGTCTACATTGCCCCCGCTGAAAGGCTAGCTTAAAGCTCTAGTTCTACTACCGACCACCTCAAGTTATTTGAGCTTAATAATCATAACGACTCGAAATCACCCTTCTAAGCTCCTTTGCCCTTTTCATATGTGCCCGAATAGAGATTGGTTTACCACTTATGAACCTGTTAGTGCTGCTGGTTCTGTTTTGATGGGTGATAACTCACCATGTCAGATAGAAGGCAAAGGCTCTATTCGGATCAAGATGTTTGACGGCACAATCAGAACTTTAACGGATGTTCGATACATTCCGAAGATGAAGAGAAATCTTATCTCGCTAAGTGCCCTTGATGATAAGGGGTACAAGTATTCAGGTGGAGGTGGAGTCCTGAAGGTCACCAAAGGTTCTCTTGTTGTAATGAAGGGTGACATAAAGAAGGCCAACGGTCTTTATTATCTTCGAGGTACGACAATTTCAGGTAATGCCGCCCCTGTTGTTTCAAATGAATTATCTGATTGTGATGCTGCTAATCTTTTGCATATGCGTCTCGGGCATATGAGTGAACTTGGTTTGGCAGAATGAAACAAGAGAGGACTTCTTGATGGATATAGCACTGGCAAGCTGAAGTTCTGTGAGCATTGCATCTTTGGCAAGCACAAGAGGGTGAAGTTCAATACTTCGGTTCATACAACAGAAGGTATCTTGGATTATGTGCATTCTGATTTATGGGGACCATCATCTCCAAGGCCCACCGCAATCCAACCACCTTAGAAAGGGAGAATCAAACTTCCACAAACAACAGATCCAATTTGGAACAGCTCGACGCGGGTACTCTAATCTACTAAATTAATCCTAGAGAAAAGTGCGTGGTTCTCGCCAGGGCAAGTAGAAGTTTCTCTTTCTTGGAACAGAACTGACCTTAGGGGTGGTGGTAGCTGCCCGTCCCCCGAAATATCAAGTACTGTTTATCTGAGGTTAGGGCAATTGTGAGTCGAATCCCGTAGATAGGAAATTGCTTTCTTTGGGAAGATAAGCGTAGTACATTCAGAGGTCCCCACTATATCAATTTAGCTGCCCCGAGCGCTCAATGGCATACTCAGGGGTGGGAAATTGGGAAGAAATCATCCGTTCCGTCACCGGACATAGAACTTTTTTCCTCAAGTGGATACTTAAACGCGTTAGCTACAGCAGCAGGATAGGATGCACTTTCTTTTCATCATTTCGTGCGTTCAAGGCACAGAAGGCATGGTCCACCAGAGCGAGTCTCTTTGGGAAGATACCGAGCCAGTGAATTAACATACTGAGAGTTCAAAGGCCTGGCACTCGAGTCAACAGTTAGAAATAGTTCCTTCGACCCTGAAACCCGGGGAAGAAACCTTAGGTAATGATTGGCTTCTAGCGATGAATAAAATAGGTACTTAACACCGCGGTCTGACTTCCTATGAGTCAAGGTACGTAATTCCAGACTGTTATTGAAGTCGTAAACATCCGGAGGAATAGAATCTTCAAATCATTAGGGAAGGAATATAGTGGTAGTCCCTTTGGCGCCAAGAAACAGAGGAATAGGTTTCGTTGAGATCAGCATTCCTGAATTGAGTAAAGTACGTGTATGACCCAGAGAAGTGAAGGTGTTTGCCAGACCAGATTTGACTTGGTGCTGTCTCATCCGAAAAGTATGCTTGTTTCAATCTAATCTCAAAACACAATTGTGTTGGTCTTCAGCTGCCAATGAATATGGGTATTCCTGGCTCAAGGAGCAGAAAGTCTCTAGTTTTCTCGCACGAGTAGATCATCTTGTTTCCCTAGCCAGAAAAGTATGATTCAACTGAATATCCAGGGCTATGGTCTCTAATGGATGGTACCTCGCTCAATTGAAGCTTATGGGAAAGCTGGAGTCATTGTCATATCATTTCCATTTCCACAAGCGCTGTTTGCTTGTCAGGTATGCCGATTCCTTCGAGAGAAAGTAAGCAGCTGGCACGAGTCGGCCATTAAGAAGCCCTGATGAAAGTAGTGGCTTAAAGAAAGATCCTTCCTATCCTACCCTATTTGAAGAAGAGAGCATGTGCAACACCAACAAGAAATGTGAAAAATGGTCAATGTACCACTAAGGGGAGAGCAAACATCTCAATCGCGAGAGAAGCAAAAGGTAGAAAAACAGCTGTCCCGTGCAACGGCACGGACTCGTTAACGATATTGTCCCTCTAATCCGTCAATATCCGCATTAGAAGGTCGGTTGACTCCTTTAAGAAGGTCCTATACCATTAGCCAGGAGTGAAACGAGGATTTCTGTATTGGAAACATGGGTATCCATCTTATCTCAGTACTGGTTGGTATCTGGTCTACGGAGAAGTTTCCACTTCCCTTCGGTACATCGATTTGCATTGGGCATTCATTTCTCGACCAGATCAGAATCGAGGGCTGAGCTACGCAAGCCGGAGAGCTATTCAATCTTTTATACAGAAGATGTTGTAACTTAACTGCACCCTTCCTCTTCTGCCGATCTTTACAACGCTATGCACATCTCCTTCTTAGTTTTGAAAAAGAAAAGGGCCTCTTTCCTTTTCCCAATACTTGACCAAGATTTCTGTTCAGTTCAGTTCCAGATTAGGAAGCGATAGATGTTCCATTGGCCGAGAAGGAAACCAGTAAGCAGATTGAAGAGATAGATTGAATAACAGGCAGATTCCCCTCGTAACAGGCATATAAATAAGTCCCATTAAATTGATTGATAGACTACGCATCGATGGTGTCGAGTCAATCCTTGTAAGCTAAATACTACACAACTGGATGCGCTCTATATCATAAGTTTGAGTATGCCCTCGATACGATAGATTCTACTCAAGGGGCTCGATTCGTTAATTAAAACAGACCTATCCCTTATCTAAGGGAATTTTCCAGGACTTCAATGAAAGTTGGCAAACAATCTAATAAGAACTTGGGAATAAGGGGATGAATTGGTTACTTGGCAGCTTGACTTGCTCTCTTGATCAAACAACCAAAGCTAATTCCTTTATTTTCTGATTGGAATTCAAGTTGGACTAGATCGTTGTTATTGTCCGCAAGGGATGGCCGTGAAAGAAGGAAAACTACTAGGCTTCGGATTCAGGAAGAGTCTACTACTCACTTGCCAAACTGCCTATTCATATGCCCTTTCCTAAACCACTTTGCTAGTTCTATACACCTGCCAGGATGCTTCTATTGCTTGTTACGTATTTGATACTGCTCACTATAATGGAATAGCTTTGTACTCAGTACATGATTGCTTTATAGCACCTGTAGCTTATGCAAACAAATTCCCTCAGAGTGGCAGCTTTTCAATGTCTAGCTAATCCACTGCATCTTATAAATTGTATAGTTATTCATAACCTCTTCCTTCGAGCTCCTATGGAAGACCTTGGCCGCACGCGCCTTAGGCGATTTCGATTTTCTTTAGTTTATAATTAGTCTTTAATTTAGGCCGCAGGTTTCTACAAATTAGGTTAGGCCAAGATATTTGAACTTGTGCAAACCAACCAGTTCTCCCATTTTTTCCCTGTGGATCGACACCCGAAGTACTACACGATAGGTCATGCTTTGCCTTTTGCAGATGCTAGTACAGTCCTATTTCAATCAAAAAGTAGAGTCCTATTTTCAAGTACAGACCACCGCTTTCTTTTTCTTTGGACTGAAGACCCGCCTGAGTTGATAGTGCTGACTTCCCACCCGAGACTGACTTGCTTACCTCTGCACCAACAGCTTAAATAGTCGAATTTCTAACACTCCATTCTTCTATAGATAGCCTAGAATCGGAACTCGAATATGTGCCCGACTTACCTATTTCCAAGACAGTTACTCAACTTCCATCGCCGCTTGTACTTCTTTTCCCAAGCCATCCGTTGGTGGAGACAGCATTGGGTGCTTTAGCCTGGCAGACAGACTTACATGAGTTTACCTCTGCCTTTCCATAGAAAGAAATTCTTACTTCAATGAGTGAGTAGCGCTTAGTTGAACTGGATTTTGAACACATACTTGTTTACCTCCTTCTTGACCTGGACCTGTCAGTTACTATAACGAAGGAAATCTTCAATGAGTAGAGCTAAAGGAAATACATATTTACAAGTAGTAATTCAACAATTAGAACGTTTGGCAAGACTGCTTTGCCTGGATGGGATGTGCGAGACTGGAGTAGGGTTACAGGACGGGTCTCCGAGTTTCACTACTATTGCTGGATTCTAGTTTAGAGATTTCTCCGAAGGGATCTATTCCGGGGAATGACTTGTGCCCTAAAGGATGGATCAAGCATTATTGAAGGAATAGCTCGCTTCCCCCGGGGGAGAGTATAGATGAATGCCTTAAGCAAGGGCGTCTAAGCGTGCATGTACACTGTTTTTCATGCCACAACACATCGGTGAAACCGGAGAGAGCTGAAGAGAAGGGAAACCCCAGAGGCATTGACCATTTGGTACAGCCGCTAATTCGGCATTTGGTACTGTCACCATTTCTCGAAAGGGAAAAAACATACTTAACAATTCGATTGGCAGGACCAAGGGATAGATCGATTGCAATATAAGTATCATACAAATAGAAATAGACATGAGTACATGAATAAGGAAACGCAAAAGACACAGAGTAGGGCTAGTCAGAAGCGTCAATGCAGACGCCAATGGGTAATCAGATCCATTCCACTCCACTTCTTCAGATAGCAGTCGATCCTGGATCGTCCTCGCTTCCAAACTCCGTAAATGAATGAAACTCCTTCCCCGGTCCATTGCTCGGGTGTGATACAAATACTTCTTTGAAGTTGTAGGATGCGGGTCATCGATCTTCCTATCGGTCCAGAGGTTATGCGCCAGCTTGGGAAAGAAAAAGTAAGATTTGTTTGTCATATCACGATCGGAACTCACATGTAACTCTTCTTCTTGAGTAGGGGGAAAAGGACACCTATCACGCGGTCATGCCTTGAACGCAGTAAATCAATTAATAAGCTTCGAATAATAGCTACGCGAGTCTCCAATAGCGTCTTAAGCGTTGGTTTTCTTTGCTGGCATCGTAATGGATTGGTGGTTTCAAGAAGCTAGGGAGTAGTACGCAGATTTGAATCCTTTTTTCCCCGCCCGATCTTTTTTTCGATCGACAAGGACGGCAAGAGGTTCTTTTCCCTAGTTCCTATATATCTAAAGCCTTACCGAGATGTCACGCAAGAACAAGAAGAAAGAGCCCGCCCCTGTTCTGTGGCGGATAGGCTGAGATGGAATTAGAGGGAGGAATGAACTTGAACTTTTCACCTTCCCCCTTCCTGACCTTAGTAAATAGAAAGGCTAGGAATCAGTCTTCTCCTATGCCTACACTACTACAACCAAAGACCTACTTGAACGACAACAGATGCGGATGAACTCGCTTAGCTGCTCGCTCGGTGAAAGGCTTTCCTGGAAGAAAGTTGAAGACGAGGAACGTATCTCTCATCTTCCTTCTCACCTGGCAGAGGACGGGGATGAACTCCAAGGCCACAGGTCTGGAAAAAGAGCTAACTTTCTGATTACTGCAAAAAAGAAATCAAACCAGTTGGGTGATTCTTTAAAGAGCCTAAATCGAATCTGTACTATTGGTACAGAGCCATAAAGAATGGTCGTAACCATAGATCCATCATCTTCGAGGAGGAGGAAACATAAGTCCAATACGCGTTATGGAAGACTAGGGATTGCTAATCCGTCCACGCGGGAAGCCTTCTCCCTCTCAGGCTCAAGAGTCAAGATAGCCCGCCCTAAACAAGAAGCTGCTTATTCTTTCAAGGATAAAGCTAACCAAAACAAGCTACGGATTGA